ATCTAACAAAGATATGGAAATCAATTGCGTCCATGCGTCCAATAGGATTTGAACCTATACTAAAGGTTTAGAAGACCTCTGTCCTATCCATTAGACAATGGACGCTTTTCATTCCAAATTTTTTTTTACTTTAAAGTTTAAAGAAATAATTAAAGAAAAAGGATGCGAGATAATTATTAGATTTTTAGAATTCCCTACTTACATATAAATAAAATTACATATAAATAAAAAATTGAAAATTTTTCAAATTTGATATTATATCCAATATTATATTTCCAAAATTATATCTTATATCTATAGTATCTTAATTAATTAAGATTATTAATAATTTGAATATTTTAGATTTTCATAAAATATTCGGATTTTTATTTTATGCAAAAAAAGACAATTTTTCGTAGAATTGTTCCTTGGTATTCTATTAGATTAGAATTTAGAGGTATTCTATTAGATTAGAATTTAGATTCTAATGCATCCTAATCCTATATTATTATTCTAGACTTTACTAGAATAGAATAATAGATAAAGCGGGTAGCGGGAATCGAACCCGCATCGTTAGCTTGGAAGGCTGAGGGTTATAGTCGACGTTGATTTATCTTAACGTCTCTAATTCAAAACCGAACATGAAACTTTGGCTTCATTCGGCTCCTTTATGGAATATTGAGAAATTCCCATATCATCGTATAAAAGACGTGAACCCAAAAAATCCATTTAAATTTAATATTAATTTATTAATAATAAAATTAAATTTAATATTAATTTATTAATAATAAAAATAAATAATAATAAAAAATAAAAAAGAATCAAATTGATTTAGTATTTTTATTTTTATATTGAATTGTTATTAATAACAACATAAAACTTTGATTCTTTTTTTGAACTTGGACCCATAACATCTATGTCGGCTTTCTCTCTTACTGCGGTCAAAAGAAGGCGCTTTCTAGATGATCCCTATAGAAGAATGGGGGAGGGGAATTTTAACAATTTTTCTAGTTACTTCGTTATCTATTTCTATTTGAATTGAAAGAATCCTTAGGAAAAGTTTTTTGTTTACGCCGGGCTAATAAAATCAAACAAAATGCAATGTCTCTAGTAAACCAAAGTCACCTTTTAATAGCTATTTCGCTTTAATCTTTTCTAAAAAAAAATCAAAGATTTAGTTACGATTATAAATAAACTTTTCTATATTTATCCATGGACCCTTTACTCATACTCATTCAATTGAATGTATTCATTCAATTAAGAACATTTTGTTTCGTAATTTAAAAATCCAATTTCTGTTTATGAAGTTATAAGTTATAGTTGACTCTTGGATACAAATTACGAGAATGTATATTCTTCTTCGAATCTTTTATTGAAAGGTAAAGGATTGAATCCTTTTAAGAAATAAAGTTTTTGATCAGACTATGAATCCAATCGAAGGACCCCTTAACCATTAAGGGGCTATTAGAACGAATCACACTTTTACCACTAAACTATACCCGCTATAATCCCATTATTATATAGAAAGGATATTTTGTCGAGTAAAGTAATTAGTTGTAATTAATATATGATCAAAAAAGAATCATCAAAACGAAAAGGGGAGCATTGACTTAGTTTTTTGTCAGTACACTTTAGGAAAGGAAAACTGCTGTTTAACTAACTATTTAAATAACTAATTTAATAACTAAAAAAGCTCTTTCTTTTTCGAAAGGGGTTTTGGTGACTGCTGGCCAAAGCTTATTAATTCAGAACCAAAAAAAGGTATTCTTCAAGAAAGCAGGGTCCTTTTTTTTTATCCAGTAAAAAAACAATAAAATCAGAAATGAGACTATGACTCTTTAATTATAGAAAATAGAAATGGAAATAGTCCTCTATACTCTATATATATTATTATATATTTTTATTTTTCCTTCTTGTCTTGCTTGTCTTGTTTGAATAACAAAAAAGGGGCCCGGCTAGGTACCGACCGGGGCCAGGCCGTGGAAATCAACATGAAAAAGGGGAGCTATTTCATATGAAAAGGTCATATGAAATTGATATGAGAAGCTATTTACATATCATAGTATTCTTCTGTAATTTCTAAATTTTTATTATTAATGTGTCTAATTTTTATATTTTACTTAAAAATAGAATATTTCACTAGAATTTCTATTTAAAATAGATTTATTAGTTATTTATTCTTCCATATTTCTTTTCTATTTCTTATTTTTTGATTCAATCTTAAAATTATTCAAAATTAATATTAAAGCTTTTATATAAAGATCTAAAACCCTTATATTAATATTAATTTTGAATGAATAAAAAAAAAAAACAAAATTTTACACTATCTATTATAGTATCTATTATACTAAAAGTGTGATAGTAATAGTGAAAAAGTAGTGAGATAAAAAAGCGCTTTTTTTCATTTGGCAAGCATTACATACTTTTTTTGTATATGGAACTTTTAAAATTTTACCAATTTAATTAATTGGGAGAGATGGCTGAGTGGACTAAAGCGTCGGATTGCTAATCCGTTGTACAAATCTTTTGTACCGAGGGTTCGAATCCCTCTCTTTCCCTTTCTGTTACGTTGGTAACTCTGGGTATTTTCATTTTCTTTCGAATTAATCCCCTTATGTTTTTTTTTTCAAAAAAAAAACGTTCTTTTCCTTTTTTTTTCATTTTTATGGTTAAGGATGTGAAAGAGATAAAATCCTAAAAACAGTTTTATGGTTAAGGATGTGAAAGAGATAAAATCCTAAAAACAGTTAAAAATGAAACAAAGAAAACCCATTTTTTTTATTCTTCACGTCCGGGATTTCGTCCTGGATCGTTAGATAGGAATCCGAAGATGAATAGAGAAACAAAGAATATCACTACCGTATAAACAAAAAGTTTGAGAGTAAGCATTACATAATCTCCAAGATCTTCTTTTTTGTTTGGGAAAAAGAGAATAGATTTTCAATTTTTAGAACATAGAAAAAAGATCAAATTTTTCAGAAATCTGTTTCTAAATCTAAAGTTGGGTTGAGTCTTTTATTCTAATTTTTCTTTTTTTTTTCAGATATTGCGGAGGACTCTAATTAGAATATTTAGAATATTTATTTATACTTACAATTCTATAAATGAGTTGATCTAGCTTTTTCGCGGTTATAGTTATATATAAATATAAATTAAATATAAAATATATATTTCAGGGCTCGTACTGTAAGACTCATCTGATCTTATCAATTGTTTTATAATTTTTTTTTCGGGACTAAATTATGAATTTTGTAGCACGGTATTTAAGATCTTATCGAAAACTTACAGCAGCTTGCCAAACAAAGGCTAAAAGAAAAAAGAAAAGAGGGATTACTGGCATAATATCTACGATCGGTTTCAAAAAAGCGTAGGCCTCTGGCAATTTGGCCAAGGCAAAACTGCTTGAATAAAGGGCAGAATTAAAACAGATCCAGATCAAACTAAAGATATTAAGCATAACATAATTTTTATTCTTAAGCATAGAAAGATACTTTTTTTGAGTTATTAAGTTATTAATAGATTTTTTAATTTTTAATCTAAAAATGACTAAAGTAATGTAAAAAGCTAGAGTATACCAAGCAAAAATTCTTCATTCAATTCCGAAAAAAAAACGAATAGAAGAAATCGTACTTTCATCCAATATCTTAATTGAATTATATATTATGATCAATAAATGAAGTTTTATTTTATATCTACATGTATCAAAATCCTACGAGCTATCTAGTTCATAGAAATTTTTGACTGGAATTGACGAACAACCAACAAAACTATTAGTGTTTAGTAGTAACGAATAGAAATGGGGCGTAGCCAAGTGGTAAGGCAACGGGTTTTGGTCCCGCTATTCGGAGGTTCGAATCCTTCCGTCCCAGAGCATACCCATATAGAATCTAAAATAAAATTTTATTTTTATTACTATTCTAAATATTCATATTCTTTATATAAATATAAGAGTATCTATTCTCAGTATATCAGAACAGTTATTCATAGTTTAACTATAATCAAAATAAATCTTTTTAGAATCAAAAAAGATTGTCTTTTTGAGCACCTTTCTGTAATTCTAATTAGTTCTAAGTTCGAAATAGACCTCGCTTAATTCAATTGATTGAATTAAGCGAGGTCTATTAATCTAATCTATTTACGGATGTAAAATATGTAAACAAAAAAGAAATTACATTACATATTCATATAGAAACATAGAAAAAATAAAGAATTCAAATAGATCGTATAGATTAGTTAGATATCTAAGTGAAAATTTTGGATTACTCAAAAATATGTATAAAATATAGATATCGATAGTACCCCTCAACCGATTACAATTACTTATTTATGATTCCTTAATGGAATTACATACTTTAGCTAAAGGAGGCATATGCTCAAACTTCGTTTGAGACGCTGTGGTAGAAAACAACGAACTGTTTATCGAATCGTTGCAATGGATGTTCGATCCCGAAGAGATGGCAAACCACTTCGAAAGGTTGGTTTTTATGATCCAATAAAGAATCAGACCTATTTAAATTTTCCTGATATTCTCTATTTCCTTGAAAGGGGTGCTCAACCTACAGAAACTGTTCAAGATATTTCAAAGAAATCGGTTTTTTTATGTAATTCCGCCTTAATCAAAGAGAATTCAATCAATGAAATAAAAAAACGGGGAGTTATATGATTTATATATAACTTGGTCAACCCTTTTTTCTATTCCGCTTCTTTCTGTTTGATTCCTACCTATCAATTTCTTTGTTTTATGGAATATTTTTAGGTATTACAAGTGCTGGGTATTAGTAATATGTTGTAATTGACAATGTTTTTGAGAGAAATTGATAGTTGATAATTGATAGAAGATGGAGAGAAAAAAGATCAAATAAAAGTGAATAAATGAAAAAAAAAGGGTTTTATAACGAAAATTTCGTCATAGCCTTTTTCGTAGAGTATTTTTGGTTGGAATTCAATTAACAAGACGAATTCTTTACGCCTAAACTTTTTTCTATTTCTATCTATTATGGAAGCACCATTCAAATAAACACAAGCTTTATGCTTGTGTTTATTTCTTTTTTTTTATTATTAATTTTCATTTCTAGAATATATAAAATAAAATACTTAGGTATTTCTATATTTTATTGTAGAAAAAAATATTCTCTATATATTCTGTATATATAGAATATATAGAAGAATATGGAATTTTGTATAATTTTTTGTTTTCTTTATTGTATTCGTTATCAAGTGTATTTTTTCTCAACATTCACACTCATATTGACAGCAGCCTCTCAACCAAATATAATTCGTTGTGGATAACTGCATTTATTGTTATATCTTTTTTTTTGACTTCATTACATAGCAGGGGATAAGATAAGCGATAGCAAGAAAGGATTTTTGAATTTGGATTATATCCTTCATTTTTACATTTTTAGTTGATAATTTCTTGTAGTTTTATCTGATTCGTTCATTTTTATGTTTCGAATCAACTCTCCTTTTTATCTTTCAGTTTCTTGTTAGTTAAAAAGTTCCATGCGCCGGGAAATTCAATTTATTTTCTTTTTATTGGGATTTCAATTGTATCTATCCATCTTAATATTGATTTATTAATTTAATAATATGATATGATTTATTGGGGGGTTGCTAACTCAACGGTAGAGTACTCGGCTTTTAAGTGCGGCTAGCATCTTTTACACATTTCTATGAATAAATCAATTCGTCCATACTATCGGTAGAGTTGGGAAGACCGCGACTGATCCAAAATAATAAGGAATGAATGGAAAAAACAGCATGTCGTATCAATGGAGAATTCCAGGAATCTTTTTATTACCGAAGTGATCCAAAACTTTGTTTGAATTCTTGGCGCAAAACCAAAAAAAATAAAAGTTGGGTTAAGTGAATAAATGGATAGAGCCCCATAGCTCAAATTCTAGGGAGATGAAAAAAGCAACGAGCTTCTTTTCTTAATTTGAAGAATTTTCCGATCTAATTGTATGTTAAAAATAATATTAGTGCCTGATGCGGGAAAGGGTTTTTCCTTGAGTGGATTCTCCTTTTTTTATGAGTCCTAACTATTAGCAATTCACCTTTAGAATTCTGGGGTGGAGCCGAAGGTGTATAAGAAGCAGTATATTGATAAAGAGATTGTTTCCCAAATCAAAAGAGCGATTGGCTTGCAAAAATAAAAGATTTCTAGGCATCTTTTTATCCTTTAATGAACAACATTTTAATAAACATAAAATAATTAGATGGATAAAGGAGAGGATAGAGAATCCGTCGATGACTTTCTCTTTTGCCGAGGTATTTTTTCGTTATCTTACTCTATTTATTATTTATCTTTTTCTTAACTATTAACTATAAATACTCTTGTTTTGACTGTATCGCACTATGTATCACTTGAGAATCCCAAAAACCTTGCTTTTTTTATGAAATTTCAAATGGAAGAGTTTCAAGGATATTTAGAATTAGATCCATCGCAGCAGCATGACTTCCTATATCCACTTATTTTTCGGGAGTATATCTATGTATTTGCTCATGATCCTGGTTTAAATAAGCTCCTGTTGTCGCAAAATGGCAGGTATGACCATAAATTGAGTTTACGAATTGTAAAACGTTTAATTACTCGAATGTATCAACAAAATTTTTTGATTATTTCCACTAAATATTCGAATCAAAATTTGTTTTTTCGATACAACAATAATTTATATTATCAAATGATATCGGAGGGGTTCTCCCTTATTATGGAAATTCCATTTTCCACACGATTCACATCTTGCTTAGAAGGGTCAGAAACGGTCAAATCTCATAATTTACGATCAATTCATTCCATATTTCCCTTTTTAGAGGACAAATTTTCACATTTAAATTCTGTGTTACATGTACTAATACCCTATCCGATCCATCTCGAAATCGTGGTTCAACTTCTTCGTTGTTGGGTGAAAGATGTTTCTTCTTTGCATTTATGTCGATTTATTCTTCATGAGTGTTGGAAGTGGAATAGTCTTCTTACTTCACAGAAATCCATTTACATTTTTTCACTTTCACAAAGTAATCCAAAATTTTTCTGGTTACTATATAATTCTTATGTATCTGAATACGAATCTATCTTCCTTTTTCTACGTAACCGAGATTCTCATTTACGGTCAAAATCCTCTCAGGTCCTTCTTGAGCGAATCCATTTCTACGGAAAAATAGAACATCTTGCAAAAGTCTTTCCTAATCATTTGAAGGTTATCCTGTGGTTTTTGAAGGATCCTTGCACTCATTATGTTAGATATCAAGGAAAATCCATTTTGGCTTCAAAGGATACGCCTTTTTTGATGAATAAATGGAAATTTTACCTTGTAAATTTATGTCAATCTAACTTTTATGCGTGGTCTCAACCGGAAAGGATCTATCTAAACCCATTATCCAAGAACTATATCGACTTTTTAGCCTATTTTTCAAGTGTCCGACTAAATTCTTTCCTGGTACGGAGTCAAATGTTGGACAATGCTTTTTTAATAGATAATGCTATGAAGAAATTGGATACTAGAGTTCCGCTTATTTCTT